CTTTGGCTGAAATTAATGATTGGAAAAAAAGAATGGACAATTACTGCTTCAATTTCTCAATTTCAACTTTTTGAAGGTTTCTCTAGGAAGCTAAATCCAGATTCAAGCCAAGCCAAAATTGATAGAGTCCCCGTAGAGACTGAGACCTAATTTAACAACGGGTCGAGATAGCTGCAGATTTCACTGCAGGTATAAAACGCCGACTCCTATACTTTCATATAGGATGAAGATATAGTCCATGCCTATTGAAAACAGTAGGAAAACATGCGTGAGACAGTTCGGTCCATATCCAGTGCGGGCGTTAGAGCATTGAGAGGACCTTTTCCTAGTACGAGAGGACCGGGAAGGACGCACCTCTAGTGTACCAGTTATCGTGCCCACGGTAAACGCTGGGTAGCCAAGTGCGGAGCGGATAACTGCTGAAAGCATCTAAGTAGGAAGCCCACCTCAAGATGAGTGCTCTCCTTTTTTCACTTTCTTGGAAGCCTTTGGTCACAAAAACGGCCAAGGCAACGACAGATCTTCCGTCCTTGCAGAGGATGGAATGACGGAAGTATTGAAAATCCAGAATAAGGTCACGGCAAGATGAGCCGTTTATCATAACAATAGGTGCCAAGTAGAAGTGCAGTAATGTATGCAGCTGAGGCATTCTAACAGACCGAGAGATTTGAACCTTGTTTCTACATGACCTGATTGCCTTTATAAGGCACTAGCCACCTATCTTCATTGTTTAATTGTTTGACAACATTAACCTAACAGCTCCGCCCTGACCTTCTGTCCTTGCAAGGGATTGAAAGGCAGGGCAGAGAAGGGTTCTCTGCCTGGAAGGTACACTTTTGGTGTTCCTTCCAAAATGAAAGCCTTATACTTACTAGCCAATATGCTTTTGCCTTATGCTCCTTCTCATTTATGGGTTGATATTCTGGTGTCTTAGGCGTAGAGGAACCACACCAATCCATTCCGAACTTGGTGGTGAAACTTTACTGCGGTGACAATACTGTAGGGGAAGCCCTGTGGAAAGATAGCTCGACGCCAGAATAAAAAAAGCTTAACGCTTTCCATTCTTATTAAGGTAGAAGGGTCGTCTTCTTCAAAACTCCATACATACAAATTCTGACCTCCCTTCTCCCCTACTCTACACTTCGAATCCACACTTCAAAACGCAATACCTGCTCTTATGAAGGAAAGCTTCTAAGCTTCCAGATCCTCCTAGCCATTCCAGGCTAAGGAGATGAGAGGTTGTTTTTAAAAGGGGCTTTTGAGAACAGATCCAATGAAGGCAGGGCCTGTAGCTCAGAGGATTAGAGCACGTGGCTACGAACCACGGTGTCGGGGGTTCGAATCCCTCCTCGCCCACAACAACAGAGGTTCTTTACTTCTCGACAATGGAAAAGCAGGCAGCCATGATGATTGGGAAAGCGGACGCAAAGCTATGGAACTTTTTTTTAGATTAGAAAAGTGTAGGTCTTTTGCTAAAATAGAATGATATGTTATTTGACTTTTCTATATAGTATGTTTAATATTAACCAGCATATCATGTTTTACCTCCTGCAATTCCTTCTCACCGTCGCCAGGCTTGGACGGAATCTTAGCAACAATACGTTTCATACTTACTCACAAGAGTAGATAAAATTGTGGCAATAGCATTTCGGAAAAATTGGTGACTACATCCTTAAAAAACTCCTCATACATTATCTGAGTTATCAATTGGCTAGTTGAAAATAGCTAATTGAAATTTAGGAAATTAAGGCTATGGAACAAGATATTATCCTGGATTTACACTAATTGACGGATCCTACTATCAATGATTTCTAATCGAAAATGAAACGATTTAACCAGTTAATACAAGTCAAGCGAAAAAAAAGCCTTCAACTCAATTAGGCTCTAATAGTTTTTAGTTATTTTATATTAATATAAACAATAACAAAGAACGTTTTACCTACTTTTAACAAAGCAAGCCCTTACCAAAATATAGATCTCCTCAGGTGGGATTTGAACCTACGACCAATCGGTTAACAGCCGACCGCTCTACCACTGAGCTACTGAGGAACAATGCAGAAAGTTCAATCTTATATACGACCAAAGACTTTTTTTAAACCGACCTATGACCGGTTCATAAACCGTTGAAAAACCCAAAGCTTTCTCCGGAACTTTGAAAACTTCGCGTACACCTTACTTTCTATTATATAGAAAAGAGATAACGATAGCAATCCCTTTTGCCTCCCCAGGGGGAGCCTCCGATACAAGGGGAGGCAGTCAACCATCACCATGATCTTCTCCACTGTCCCCGTATTAATCAATCGATTTCAACAGTGCTGCAATCTTGCTAGTTTACTAAAAATACTCACTCTACCAGGAGGCAACGAAGACCTATCTAACCCTGCCAGGGAAAAAAAAAAAAAAAAAAAAGGCCTGTTTTTTCTTTTACTTTTAAAAGCTAGCTAGTAGTAATAAGATAGTCTCAACCTACTTTACTTATCTTTCCGACTCTCTTCCTTAAGTGAAACGAAGCATATATTATAGTACTTGAAATTGTTACTTAATTACGAAATTTCTTTCAATCAAACGAAAAAAGTTCCCCCGTTGGTCCTTTCACCTCTCTGCCTACTCCATGCTGTAAAGCCTTCAGATCATAGGCTGGTTGAATGCTAGAACACGTAAGATTCTATCCGATCTGCCCAGTGGTTTTGGTAGATGAAGTAGCGAGATAGTAGGAAGTGGGAAAGAGGAATCAGTATCAGCAATCATACCATACTTCAATTTTTTTAATTATTATACTTACATTTTAATAGGAATAACTCAAAAAACTTAAAACTTTTCTAAATTTCTATTATATTATTACAAGTATTACAGATAACAAAATAGTCATACCAAAAACTAATCCAAATAAATAGGAAGATACTCTTCCTCCTTCTCCGTATCTCATTCCCTCACCTCCAGAGAAGCTTGAAATGCCAGTGCCATTAACAATTCCATCAATTATCCATCTATCAAAGAAGGATGAAGCATAAGCAAGTATTCTTGTACCTTTAACGAAAATCTTATTATAATATTCATCTATGTAACCTCTATACTCAGACCAGTTATACATATAATTGATGAAAAAACCCCAAAAACCTTTTAGTTCAAGTTCTATTTTCTTTTCTAAATCTCTAGGGAAGAGAGAGGCCGGTCCATATAAGATGAAGGCGGACCATATTCCAAAAGAAGCTATACTAATTGAAGTAATTGCGTCTTCAATGAATTCCAACCAATTTTCAGAAAATCTTTCCGGAGATAAATTTCCAAATGGATTCAACCAATGAGATAATAGATCGGAACCTAATTGTCCATTAGGAAGAGGAGCTCCTATAAAACCGATAAGTAAAGTGGGTATTGATGATATAAGTGAAGGAATTAGCATAGTATAATCTGATTCTTTGGGATATAAAAAATGGATTGGTTCTTTTAATGGGTAAGCAGATAGATAATTCCCTATTTCTGTTTCACTTGATTCTCGATTACTTTGTACGAATCAAAAAAACTCTTTTGGAGAACTTTTTTCGACAATTTCTAAAACAGAATCTGCTTTTTTTTCACCAAATTCCTCAAATCTGAATTCTCCCCATAAAGAAACAGAAGAAACAGGAGTATTTTCTTTAGAAGAATTAGCTCTAAACTCACCTTCGAACGTTAAAAAGTAGATGCGAAACATGTGAAAGGAAGTTAAACCCGCTGTAAGCAAGGCTATCCATCCAATAAAAAGAGAGTGTAACCAACTATCCGCAATAATCTCATCTTTGAACCAGAAACAAGCGAAAAGTGGAATACCACATAAAGAAGGTGTACCTAATGGAAAAGTTGTTCCTGTAATTAGCATATGCTTCCTCAATCCACCCATAAAAATCATATTTTAACTTTCGTCGAGACAATATCCAACAATAGGTTCCATAGGATGAATTACTGATCCTGATCCGAAAAATAATGAAGCCTTAGAATAAGCATGTGTTATAAAGTGAGACAAACCAGCTCTATAGAAACCTATACCTAGAGCTAACATCATATAACCTAGTTGAGACATTGTCAGATAAGCTAAACCTCTTTTAAGATCTTTTTGAGAGAAGGCTAAAGTAGCCCCTAATAAAGCAGTTACTGCACCTGTCCAGGAAATTACACTCGTAACGAAAAGTAAAGTTTCAAAAAGGGGAAACATTCTAGCTACAAGATAAATTCCTGCTGCTACCATAGTAGCTGCATGGATCAGAGCCGAAATGGATGTAAATCCTTCCATAGCATCAGGCAACCATACGTGAAGTGGAAATTATGCAGATTTCGCTACCAGACCTAGAAATAGAAAGGAAGCACATAAGATAGCAAAGAAAAGACTAACTTCATTATTAACAAGTAAATCCTTAAATCCTTTAGACAAATTTTCAAATTCGAAACTACCAGTTATCCAATAGAAACCTGAAATTCCTAATAGTAATCCAAAATCTCCTATGCAATTAGTAATAAAAGCTTTTTGACAGGCGTTAGCTGCACTAGGTCTAGTAAACCAAAAACCGATTAATAAATAAGAACACATTCCTACTAATTCCCAAAAAATATAAATTTGTATTAAATTAGGGCTAAGTACTAATCCTAACATAGACGCAGTGAAAAGACTAGGATAAACAAGAAACCTAACATATCCTTCATCGTGAGACATGTAACCATCACTATAAATCATAACTATAATGGCTACACTAGTAACTAGTACCAACATTATGCAAGTTAATAGATCAATTAAATAACCGAATTCCGAAACGATATCTCCATTTGAGATCCGCGACCATGAGTATTAATAGATCGAATTATCTATGATTTGTTCGTAGGAGAGATTGTAGCAAATGACTGTAGCTACACTTAATGATGAGATACAACTAATAGCACATATACGACGAATACTTTTTGTAGACTTCTCAAAAAAAGGTAATCCTAATCCTATTAGAATAGAAGATATAAGTGGACACAGAGGGACAATCCAAGCACATTGATATATGAGTTGCATAGAAAAATTTTTATTCTTTAATTAAAGTAAAATATTATTTTTTTTTTTTTTTTTTTGTTTATAATTTACTAGATTAGAAGGAAAGAATGGAGTATCAAAGTGAGATATATGGGAAGTATGAAATAAAAACAAATCTATTTTAGATTTCTTATACCTATATATTTATATATCTATACATTTAAAATATTATATATGCTTTCTTTATTAAGAGATATATCAAAAAAAAATCTATATATTTTTTCGTTTTTACATTAGTATCACAAATGTTTATATAAGGGAAATCAACGGAGTAAAAGCAATTGAAAATACTTGTTCTGTTTTAATTATTAACGCCTCATCCAAAATTTAATTCTGTAATAATTCTCAATCTACAAAAAATTTCGAAATGAATACATATGCAATAATTGATACCGGAGGTGAGCAACTCTGAGTTGAACCAGGAAGATTTTATGATATGCGTCACTTTAGTTTACTAAATCCGAGTATTTTAGATTCAAATACTAAAGTATTAATTTATTGAGTATTAATGATTCATCATGAATTGAATATCGCTTTTGGAGATTTCCGGTTAGAAGATGCAACAATTAAAGGAAGAGTTTTACATTCTCACTTTAAAGACAAAATTACAATTTACAAAATGCGTTCTAAGAAAAAGATGTGACGTAAATTAGGATATTGATTAAATTTAGCTTGATTTGTGGTGGATCTCACTTGTTTCGATGGAAAAGAATTCTACAAATAAAAAAAGAAATGAAATTTTTTATTATTTAATCACTTCTTTTTAATTAAATGAAAATCCTTTAGTTTTAAGTTTTTTTCTAATCTGAGAATGGGAAGTAACTAGTAGACGAAGAAAGAAAGAAGGAAAAAAAATAAAAGAGAAAAAGGTATTTCTCATCATGGCAGTTCCGAAAAAGCGTACTTCTAAATCAAAAAGAAAGATTCGTAAAACTGTGTGGAGAGAAAAGGCTAATAAGGCCGCAAAAAAAGCTTTCTCCTTAGCACGTTTAATTTTAAGTGGTCGTTCAAAGAGTTTTTGTTACACAGTAAATAATAAGTCTTCTGAATTATCTGAATCTACATCTATTGATGAATCAGATAATTCATGATACAATGAATAGTTTCTATCCTAGAAACTTATGAGAAAAACAGAGCTACAGGATTAAATTCTTGTAGTTTTGTTTCTCTGTAGAATTCAAATAATCAATTGAATAAGATAACCAATGATGAGTTTTACTATAGTTCTTATTTCCGGCTAATCCGAGATTTTGAGAAAAATGAGCCAACTTATTTTTATTCCTCCATTAATTTCACTTTTAGTAACTAAGGGAAAGATTTGATTTTTGAATAATTTCGAATCAGTCTTAGCTTTAAGTTTACACTACGGTATTCTCGTATTAGCTTTGTCTATATTTATTTCATTATACAAAGCTAAGAAATAACTTTGCAGTATCTTGTTAAAAATAACTACAGAACCAATAATATTACCAGCTTATGCTACTACGTTTTCTACTGCTCCTTCAGCAATTACTACAAACGCTTTATTTGGACTAATCATTGCTTGGATTTTGGTTAAATATGAATCTACTGGAAAAGAAACTTTAGATGCTATAGTTGACCTTCTTTTTGCTCTTCCCGCTTCAGTAGGAGGCCTCACTTCAATGACTGTATATAGTGATAGAGGCTGGATGGGTCCAATTTGTTCTGGATTAGGTTTAAAAATAGTTTTTAGTCGTCTAGGAGTTCCTATGGCTACGATCTTCGTATCATTACTTTTTGTAGTACGTACCATACAACCAGTTTCGCAAGATGTAGAAGAAGAATTAGAAGAAGCTGCTTGGTGTATAGGTGCATCACCTTGGACGACTTTTTGTCAAATCTCACTCCCACTTCTAACTCCTTCATTATTAACAGGAACAGCTTTAGGTTTCTCAAGAGCTATAGGGGAATATGGTTCAATAGTTTTAATAGCATGTAATATTTTTATGAAAGATTTAGTAATTTCCGTACCCATTTTTCAAAAACTTGAATAATATGATTATGAAGGTGCTATTGTTGTAGTAAGCATAGTATTAATAGCTTCTTTCGGTGGATTACCTATAATTAATAAAGTTTAATTATGGAAACAAAATTTGAGTAGATGATAAAGAAATAAATTTTTTTTTGTTTTCTTGAGATAGAAAAATAAATTCATTTTTTTCATATGAATTAATAATTTATTATGAATAAATATCTGAAAAGAAGGAAATGATAGTTTAATAAAATTTCTTCCTCTAATTTTATTAAACTATCAGAAACATATGAAGTATCTATAAAAGATAAAGAAAAAGCAATTTTTTCTTCATTTCCAAATTCGTTCAAATTTTTTGATTCTTCAAGTAATATTTCTTGTAGAAATAAAAAGTTTTGAAGAAATTTTTCTATTTAATAAAAATTTGATACTTTTTTCCATTTCGAAAGGAGTATTTGTGATATGTCTCTTCGGAACAATGGGATTTGAACCCATGACCTCCATCACCCCAAGATGACACGCTACCAAGCTGCGCTATGTTCCGCTGTGACGATATTAACTTATCTTATTCTTAAGATTGATATTTGTCGATATTGAAAACTTAGTATATCATTTATTTATCAATTTCCTGAAAATTGACAATTCAACAGTAAATATGTTAGTATTGATTCTAACAAGCCGCTATGGTGAAACTGGTAGACACGCTGTTCTTAGGAAGCAGTGCTATTGCATCTCGGTTCGAATCCGAGTAGCGGCAATTAGGGAAAAAGAAAAAGATTATCACTGATTAAATTTCTATGTGAAATTATTCATATATATAATACTAGATATACATATACATTTTTATATCGAAATTACTATACAAAAATTTGATATAAAATCTTGATATAATTTAAAAATTTCTTATTTATCACGATATTAATAAATCTAGAACATATATTAGCTCATATTCCTTTCTTTCTTCCTTTTCTCGCAACTCTGGTTTTTTGGGGAAGAATTGTTTGTATAGACAATAAAAAAATAGGTTCTTTAGGCAATAAAAGCATAATAATCGCTTATATTTGTATAACGGGGCTTCTACTGACTTGCCGGTTCCATCCTAGACACTTACTGCTAAGTAATCTATATGAATCTTTTATGTTTCTTTCATGGAGTTTTTGTTTGATTCACATAGTTTCGGAAATTGGAAGTAAAAATGATTGGTTAGGTATCATCATTGTATTGATTGCTATGCTAACTCATGGTTTTGCCACTGTGGGTCTCCCCATAGAGATGCAACAATCTACAGTTTTAGTACCTGCCTCACAATCTCATTGGTTAATAATGCACGTAAGTATGATGATACCTAGTTATGCCACTCTTCTATGTGGATTTTTATTAGTAATAGCTTTGTCAATCACTACGTTAAATAAAAAGAAAAATTTTCCTATATTAAAATTTAACGTAAATTCATTTATTTGGTCTCTAATTTTGGAAAAGAAATTCGATTTAGGAGGAAGTGGTGGAGATATAAGTAGTAGGAATAGCAGTAGTGGTAATGGGAGTGATAATGATAGTAATAATAATAATAAAAAGACTTTTCATTCGCTATCTATAGATTGTCGTAAATTGCAATTAACTTAATAGTTGGATTATTGGAGTTATCGAATTATTAGTTTAGGTTCTTTGTTTTTAACTATAGGTATTCTCTCTGGAGCAGTATGGGTTAATGAAGCTTGGGGATCTTACTGGAGTTGGGATCCTAAGGAAACTTGGGCTTTAATTACTTGGCTTCTATCTGCAATTCATATACATATCAGAATGATTAGAGGTTGGCAGGGTGAAAAACCAGCAATTATAGCGTCTTCAGGATCTTCTATAGTTTGGTTTCGCTACTTAGGAGTCAACTCCCCTGAAAAAGGTTTGCATAGTTATGGCTGGTTAAATTGACTTGGAATTTAGGGTTCGAATAAATTTTTTATAGAAGTATCTGAGTATCCAAAAATAAAAAATAGATCATGTGAAATTAATAATTAATAAATTTCTTCTCTCAAATAGTGAATTTATAAATATTTTTATATAAATTCACTATTTGAAATAAGTTTAACTATTAGTAATTATAAAAGAGTGATTTTAAGTAAGAACTATAAATCGTATGTTTAAAAAAATTTAGTTAAGATTTGTTACAGAGATTAACAATTTAACTATGAAAATATTCATTTTATTTAGAAGAGAAGTTTCCTGATATAATAAACTCAACTTTACTATTCGATAGGGATGGAACTAATTTGAGATAAAAACCGATGCCTATAATAGGGAAGAATAGACAAATAAAGATGAAAATTTCTCTTGGTCCAGCATCCGTAACATATGAAGTTAAATTTTTTATAATTCTATATCCATAAAACATTTATCATAACATCGATAACAAATAAATTGGGGTTAATATTATTCCAGTAGCTGCTACAATAATAATGACTACTTTAAAAAGAAAGGAAAAATTTTGACTACTAACTATTCCTGAAAAAATCATTAATTCTGCTACGAAACCACTTAACCCTGGTAATGCTAGAAAAGCCATTGAAAAACTACTGAACATTGTAGAAATTTTCGGTATAGAAGTAGCTATTCCTCCCATTTGATTAAGAAAAAGAGTACGTGTTCTATCGTAAGTTACTCCTGCTGGAAAAAAGGGTGCAGCACCGATTAATCCATGAGAAATCATTTATGAAATAGCTCCATTAACACCTATATCTGTTGTAGGACCAATTCCGATAAGTACAAAACCCATGTGAGAGACCAATAAATAAGCAATTCTTCTTTTTAAGTTAAGTTGACTAAGAAAAGTTGAAGCTGAATAAACAATTTAAATAGCTCCTATTATTACTAACCATAGAACAAATATAGAATAAGCGTGAGATAATAATTCCATATTAATTCGAATTGATCCATATCCACCCATTTTTAGTAGAATTCCGGCTAAAAGCATACATGTACTATAATACACTTCTCCATGAGTATCCGGTAACCAAGTATGTAACGGAATCATGAGTAGTTTCACTGCGTAAGCTATAAAAAAGCCTAAATACAGAATTATTTCTAATCCTATAAGGTAACATCTATTAGCTAAATTTTCAAAGTCTAAGGTAGGACCGTCAGATCCGTAAAGTCCCATAGTTAAAGCTCCCATTGATGAAGAGACAAAACTACCTGCGGTATACAAAATGAACTTCGTAGCTGCATATAGACGTCTCTTTCCCCCCCACATAGATAGAAGTAAATAAACTGGAATTAATTCTAGTTCCCACATGAAAAAAGAAAGTGAAATGTCTTGACTAGCAGATAATCCTACTTGACCACTATACATCGCTAACATCAAAAAATAGGATAATCTGGGATTCCGAGTAATTGGCCAAGCTGCTGAGGTGGCTAAAGTAGTTATAAATCCTGTTAATAAAATAAGCCCAATAGACAGTCCATCAATCCCTAATCTCCAATGAAAATCTAGGAAATTTATCCAGTTATAATCTTCTTTTAATTCAATAAATTGATTGTCGAAGTGGAAATAGTTGCAAAAAATATGAGTTATTGGAAGAAATTCTACTAAACAGATACCTAATGTATACCATCAAATAATTCTATTACCTTTATTAGGAAGTAGAGGTATTGATAAGCCTGCAGATATAGGTAGAGGAACGATTATAGTTAGCCAGGGAAAGTTGCTCGTGGTAAAAATAGAAAGAAATTTTTAAATAAGAAATCCATACTCAGAAAAAGTTGAGTATGGATTTCCCATTTATCAGAAAAGTAAAACTCTCTGAATAAAGAAAAGAAAAAAAGTATTTTTTAATTAATAATTGTTAATTAATAAGCTAGACCCATACTACGGGTCGTTTCGGACCCCAGATAAACACGTACACTCGAAAAATCTGTTAGACAAGCGGATTCACATCTTTTGCAACCTACACAGTCTTCTGTTCTAGGAGCAGAAGCTATTTAATTAGCCTTACATCCATCCCAGCTTATCATTTCTGAAACATCTGTAAGACAAGCCCTTACACATTAAGTGCAACCAATACATGTATCATAAATTTTTACGGGATGTGCCATTAGATTTGTTACCTCTTCTTAGGATCCCAAAAAGCTTTAAAATCAATAAGATATTTTTATTTACATTATAAATTATATATATATATAATTCTAATATATAGATGAAAGAAAAACTTTTTTTCCTTTATTTTCCCTCAATTTTTACAGAATGAGTTACAATTACTAATTAGTTCTCTCATCGATGGAACAATAAAAATTATACATCTGTGAATTATTCAATAATTTTTTCATTTTTTAAAGGATTTTTGTGTAATAGATTAAATCTGATATATACGTAAACTTAGTAGAAGAGAAAAAAGTAAGGGGAAATGCACGTAGAAGGAGTAACAAATAGTATTATTACAAAAGAACATTATATAATATTCTTGGCTTTTCTTTCTATGAGAAACGGAGGAGAAAAAGTCAGTTTTATCACCATTTCAACAAATTTAATTAATCAACACAAGTGGATTTTCTATTACGATAGATTGCTAAAGCTATGGATAATCCAATAGCTGCTTCAGCAGCTGCAATAGCTATAACAAAAATCGCAAAAATTTCGCCTTTTATTTCTTCGGCGTCTAAAGTATTAAAAGATACTACAGAATTTACATTAACTGCATTAAAAATTGATTCAAGACACATAGGTGCTCTAACCATATTTCGACTCGTAATTAATCCGGAAATTCCAATACAGAATGAGAAAGCACCTGCAATAAGTGCATGTTCAAGCATAATGAATTAACTCCTTTTCATAGACCTGAATTCACTTAAATAGAAGTAGAAGTTAAAAAAGTTTCTATTGCACTCATAAAATGAAAGAATCTTTAGTAACTTGTAACGTTCGATTTTTCTGTAGTTTAACCTTCTTCTCTCTACGAGCTATAGTAATAACTCCTATTAAAGCAACTAAAAGAACTATAGAAGGAGGTTCAAATGGAAGTAAAAAATCAATTAGTAAAGAAGACCCAATACCTTGAACACTACTTTTTAAAACTTGTTCTCCAATTTTATTTGATTGTGCAATCGAAATTATATTTGACCATGATATACTCAAAATCATGGAGATTGATGGGAAAAAAAGACTTGTACAAAGGATTAAAGTAATGGTATCTCCTACAGTCCAAGAAGGTAAAAATTGAAGAGATTGTGGTTTATTTATTAACATAACAGCAAATACAATTAAAATATTAACGGCTCCCACATAGATCAAAATCTGCGCAGTAGCTACAAAATCCGCATCTAGTAGAAGATATAAAAGAGATATGCAAACGAAAACCAATCCTAATAGAAAAGCGGAATAAACTATATTAGTAGGAAATACTACTCCTAAACTTCCAAATATAAGACCTAATTCTATAAAAACAAGAGAAACTTCGTAATTTAGTTCAGGTAGATTTATTATGTTCACAATAAATTAAAGTCCTCTTCTTCATCAATTTTTTTATTAACTAACAATACTTTTTAGTATTGCAAACTCCTTATTCTTTATATATGAATCTTTCTCCTTCATTAGTATAAGAATGATATTCAATCTAAAAATTTAGTAACAGTTTTTGATTTAGAATGTTCTTCCATAATTTTTTTGGATGAAAAATCGAAACTTGAAATACTTTCAATTGTACGATCTTCAATTATAGATATAGGTAAACGTCCTGAAGCAATCTAGTCATAATTCGATTCATGACGATCATAGGTTGAAAGTTCATATTCCTCAGTCATCAACAAACAGTTCGTGGGACAATATTCAACGCAATTTCCACAAAAAATACAAACTCCAAAATCAATACTATAACTTTTTAATTCTTTCTTCTTTATATTTTTCTTGAATTTCCAATCAACCACAGGTAAATTGATTAGACATACACAGACACATACCTCACAAGCTATACATTTATCAAATTCAAAGTGAATACGTCCACGAAATCATTCTGATGGAACTAATTTCTCGTAAGGGTATTGAATCGTCATCGGTAAACGATTCATGTGATCTGAGGTGACAATAAAACCCTGACCGATGTATCTCAAGGCCTCTATCGCTTGTTGACTATAATTCCGAAATCCATTCACCATAGAAAACATATGAAAGATATTCCTAAAATACTTTTATTTTTTTCTTCTTATTTATAGACTAATATTGATTTATATATTTAAAATATATTTTCGAATTCTATGAAAAATTCTTATTACGTAAATTTTTCGTTACGCGATAAGTTGAAAAGAAGCTGTCAATGATGAATTACCTAGAGCAATAGGCAGAAGGAATTTCCAACCAAGATTTAATAATTGATCCATTCTTACTCTGGGTAAGGTCCATCTCGTCACAATGGAAATGAATAAGGATGAATAGGCTTTAGCTAATGTAATAATAATCCCTATAATTACATTGATAACTTCACTAATCTCAGCAGTAAATTTCCATTCTAAATAAGGGAAATTTGGTAGAAATGGAATGGACAAGTTCCATCCACCCAAATAAAGAACTGTTACAAACAGTGAGGATACTAATAAATTTAGGTAAGAAGCAACATAAAATAAACCAAATTTAATACCTGAATACTCAGTTTGATAGCCTGCAACTGATTCCTCTTCTGCTTCTGGTAAATCGAAAGGCAATCTCTCACATTCAGCTAATGAGGCAATGAGAAAAGCTATAAAACCTATAGGTTGGCGCCAGACATTCCAACCCCAAAAACCAAATTTGGACTGTATTTCAACTATATCAACTGTACTTAAACTGTTAGATAATTATAGTCGATATTAACGTCACTGTTAACACCTCTATTGCAAAACCGTACGTGAAACTTTCATCTCATACGGCTCCCCAATGGTTATAGAAAAAAAAAATTTGAATCTTGTTTTGTATTGTATAAGAATAAGAATCTTCATAAATTCTTCTTCAATTTTAAAATTAACCAATGAGATTCTGTCTGCAAGAAGAAGCTTCTGAATCTATCTCAGCCTCTTATTAGTACTAACTCGAGTCTCTCAAATTAAAAGGAAAAAAAGGAGTTATAGAATACACTTCAAGCTCCTTTTCTTTATTCTTCTTATTCTTATTGGAGACTCAGAAAAAAAAAAATGATTGCTACTTTTCTTTCTTAAGAATGAGAACTATAAAAAGGATTACTTCGTTCCCGACAGTCATTTCTTTGTAGACAGGGATATACTTTAGATTGGAGTTCTAAGGAAGTACTATTTAGTCATCTCTACCAATGCCAAATCCTTCTCTCATTATAGAAAACCGGAAAAACGGCTTTTCCAGTAACTAATCCATCACGTATCTCAGTGTTTCTGACCATCTACTCTTGCTCAATCTCAACCTATAATAATAAGTCATAGAAATTATCTTTTGATCTTTTGCTCCCTGCTTTCAGTTTTTAATAACTAATATCAAACCTGGGATATACTATTTTTCAATAGTTCTGCATGCTTTCACTTTCGTACATAGAGGATAGGACTTGATTTTATTACTGCAAATTAATAAGCTGTTTAATCTCACCCATATGACTATCTAGTTTTTTTGTTAGGATCGAAAGAATTACCTATTAGGTTTACCATTATTCCATAGAAAGAATCAGTTTTTTAACAAATCACACGTAAAAATATAAGTAACACACATAAAGCTAAAAAAATTTCATAACTAATAGCTTAAACCACAGCTCGAAGACCACCTGAAGAAAAATATTTATTATTTAATCCATACCCTGCCATAAAGAGTCCCAGAAGAGCGATACTGGAAACAGCAATCCAAAAAAATACACCTATATTAAGATCAGCCAAAATAATGTTATGGCCAAAAGGAATTACTAAGTAACTTAGGAGAACAGGTATGACTACGATAGCTAGTCCAATACTAAATAGCAAAGCATCTCCTCTAGATGGAATAGTATCCTCTTTTAGTAATAGTTTCGTTCCATCTGCTAAAGCTTGAATTATTCCTAGAGGACCTGCATATTCAGGTCCAATACGTTGTTGTATTCCTGCAGATATTTTTCTTTCAAGCCATACAATGACTAATACTCCTATTACAACTCCTGATACAAGAATGGGAATAGAAGCTGTAATCCATAAGAAACTAAAAAAATCTTTTGGAAATCCTGATTCATAGAACAAACTCATGGCTTGCTCTTTAAGATTCATATTGAACACCATTTTAACAATCAACCTCTCCCATAATAATATCTATACTACCTAAAATTGTCATGATATCTGCCAATTTCATTCCTTTAACTAATTGAGGAAGAATTTGCAAATTGATAAAACCAAGTGGACGAATCTTCCATCTCCAAAGAAAAACGCTATCATCTCCAATTGGATAAATACCTAATTCTCCTTTAAGAACTTCTACTCTTATATAATGCTCCTGTTTTGGTAATTTAAAAGTAGGAGAAGGCTTTTTACTAATAAATTGATATTCAAAATCATTCCATTCCGAGTCTTTTCCTTGATTGAGTCGTCAAGCTTCTGAATTTTCATAAAGTCCTCCCAGAATTACTTTTAAAGCTTGCTGAATAATCTTGACGAATTCTCTCATTTCCCCAATTCTCACTAAATAACAAGCTAATGAATCTCCTTCTGTCTAACTTTAAACTTGCCAGTCTAATTCATCATAACATTCGTAATGATCTACTTTACAAAAATCCCATTAAACCCCTAAAGCTCGTAACATAAGTCCTGATAAACCCCAATTTGTAGCTTCTTCTCTACTAGTAGTACCTACTCCCTCTACTCATTTCAGAAATATCGAATTATATGTAATAAGTCTTTCATATTCATCTACCTTTAGTGAAGAATAGTCACAGAAATCCAAACATTTATCTACCCAACCATGAAGCAAATCTACAGCTACTCCTCCAATACGAAAAGAATTATGCATCATTCTCATTCCAATGGCAACCTCAAATAAATCATATATCATTTCTCTTTCTCTAAGAATATAAAAGAAAAGTGTTTATGCACCGATATCAGCCATGAAAGGTCCGAGCCACAACAAATGAGAAGCTATGCAACTTAACTCTAGCATAATTATTCTTATATAGCTAGCTCTCTTAGGTACTTGAATATTCGTCAACTTTTCCGGCGCATTTACCGTTATTGCCTCCGTAAACATGATAGCTAAATAATCCCACCGTGTTACATAAGGAAGATATTGAACAATTGTTCTATTTTCAGCAATTTTTTCCATTCCTCTATGCAAATAACCTAATATAAGTTCACAATCAGTAACATTTTCACCATCTGGAGTAACTATAAGTCGAAGAACACCATGCATTGATGGGTGATGAGGACCCATACTAAGTGTCATAGGATCTGCCTTTGCAGCAAGCATGGTCATATGCTACTCCTCTTTAATTCATTTTCAAATAATAAAAAATTTCATGAGATGAAATAGAAATGAATATTTTATCAATATTTATATATTATAGATAAATATATTTGAAAGTTTCTATAGATTGTATAGATACAGAAGTTATGTTGTACAAATATGGAAATTGACCAAATTTTAGTCCACGAATAACTAAAATACTAATTTAATTCTTATAACCTGATAAATCTTTCTTGGAGAGATAGGCTAAGAGGCATTTGTTTTTTCTTTAAATTATTGACGATCCTAAAAAGAATGAATAATTTATTTTTGTTTCTCTGAGTGATAATTAGGTTTTATGATTTAATCGATACCATTAAAATCATAATTTTGAGATATGATAGATCTTTCTTCTTTATAACTCAAATATAAACAAATAGATAATTAGCCATAAGAATAATTGCTCTTAGAAAGATTTATTCATTTAACAATACAAACATTATAACTATTTATAACTCTTTATTAGAATGAGATAGATTAGTAAGAAGTGGAAGAATTATAATATAACGTTTATTTCTTCTTCAATGAAATTGAATGAAAGGGAGAAAAACATTATTTTGATAAGAACCATAAATTGATATATGAATAATGACAAATAATAAATAATACTATCTAAAATATATTCCAATTTCCAATATTAAATAGTGTAAAAATGTACTAATAAAAGTTGTTTATGATCAACTTTTATCAATGCATCTTTACGTTATACATAAAGCTTCATTAATCATGAATTAGAAGATAGAGACGAATTCTTAGCATGGAGAATCAACTTCCATTACTAGTATTAAACCAAAATCTATTCATGCAAGCCAGATCTTCCAATCAATAACTAGGCCAGAGAAAACGTTTAATACTTTCATTTACATTTGTATTAAATTCCTCATTTATCCTTACCAACTTCTCGTTACTCCCCCTGTTTTTTCCTAAAGACCCTTCATCAAATTTCGCTTCTTCATTGATATCATACTTTGAATATGAAGAATTTAATATTCTTAATTCTTTACAACGCTTCGGAAGCAATATTTCTTCAAGACTGAACGACTTGGAAATGGTTTTTCTTTCACTTTCAAAATTTCATATCCGTAATATAGATTCATCAAAAATATTGAAATCTAATCTTTCTTGAAATCTAGATTTAAACTTTAGTAGAGTAGTTATGATTTTACACATTAAGATTTCATCATCTAATACTCACGGTAAACGATGTTCCAAATTAATTGTTAATCTATTTAAACCTATATCTCTACGAAAGAGGAGACGAAATAGATCTAAATCTTCACGCATCTTAACAGAAAGTGAAATAATATTTTTCTTATTTTAAATAAAAGTCATAACAGAAGCCATATCTCCCAATTCTTTGAATCTTTCTTCTAAATCTTTAGATTCCCATCTCCATTGACGAATAGATTAATGACGTTCCCTTTCTCAAAGTGATTTTCTATTTTTAATAGTTTTTTCACCTCTCTCCCTGACTAAAGAAGGATAAAAAACTGGTATGAATTCTGTTTTGTGTATATTCTTCTTTCCTAGAAATTCTGGAACTAACCACAAAACTAAATTAGATCTAAAAAAAAGATTTTTTTCTTTTCCTAAAGAATTAATAGAATTTTCGTTATTCCTTTCATTATTAAATAAATGAAAATTACGTATTTCTTTAATACGATTATTAAATATAGTTTCTCTTTCTTCACTTCGCCACACAGGAAATCTTCTCATGTTTAAACTTTTTGTATGATCGAGATAGCTATAAAGAAAAGGGTTACATCTATAACGTTTATTAAGTCTCTCAATCTCTCTAGTGTATCTTGAAGAAGAATCTGAAGCAAATATAGAATAAAATTTCTTTTGTTTATAAAGAAGTAAACTCTGGTTTTTCCGATGAGAATTATTATAAAAATGATTTCTATCTTTCCAGTGTTTACTAACCTGACTTTTCCATTGCTGCGGTGATATTTTATACCACATTTGTAAAGGTAAATTATATCGATTAAAACATTATAACCATCATTTCCAGTTACTTTCTGTCAAATTTTGTGATTCGTTGAAACTAAGTATCTCTTGTAAAAAATTTCTAGTATTACTTCTAATAGAATAACAGGGGGTCCAAGATTGTAATAAATATTTGAGATAACATTTATTCATGGTTTTGATTTGCCACATCTTACGATATATATATGCTTGAGGGATCATTGTAATATTCTGACTCGTATTCATCTGCAAAAATCTTCTCTTTTTCCTAAAAACATCTAAATGTTTGTCCACAATTTCTTTATTTTCGACCTTTCTACGAAAAATATTTATTTGATTAAATTTATTTAATATTTCATAAAGTGAATACAAATTTCTTGTTAATTTTATAAGTAATTCTAAATTACTTTGAATGAGTCCGAGAGAACTCTCCTTCAAAGTTCTCTTCAATTTATTTAGAATAATTTGTATCAAACGAATTTCTTCTTTAATCACTTCGATGATTCTTCTATAAAATTCAATAAAAGCTTGATAAATTCGAATGAATTTTTTTTTCCAATTCAGCTTCCTCCTATTATTGAAAGATCCACTATTTTTATCTTCCAAATTAATATTTGAATTTATTTCATTTAAATAATTTCGTTGAATCAACTTTTCAAGTTGATTATTCTTAGATACGACTAAAGTTTCTAATTTCTCAATGTTTTTCGCAGTTTTATATCTAAATTCAACTGGAATTTCCCACAGAAAATCTTCATTTTCACTGAAATTTGAATTTTCAAAATTAAGAGTAATACCTAGAGGTGATTCTTTTTTAATTCCATTATCCGTAACACTAGCTCCACCGGATTCACTATTGACTTTAATTTTAGATATTTCATGATTCATACGTTCATCTGTTTGAATATCAAATTCTGCAAAAATTTTAAATCTATTAGAAATATCGGATTTTCTGTATAGTAGCGATATATTGTAATAAAGTTCATAAAAATTAGCAGTTTTTGAGAAAATCTCTCTTTTCCATCTCTTTTTCAATTCTTTAATAACTGGTTTCCAAAAAGAAGGTTGTTTCTTTATATTACCAAAAGGTAAGTTAGTTTGAAATCCCCAAGCTGTTAAAAAACTATATTTAAATTTCTTGTTTTTTTGTAATCTATATGCTTTATTATCTGATGTTTCTTTTCCTTTGTTCTGAGTATGAGGAAAATTAGGTTCCATATTTCTATTCCCCTTTTCTTTGAACTTAGAATTATGCCAAGGTTTTAAATGAAAAAAATAAATTATTTTTATCTGAGGACCATCCCTAAGCCATTATTCTGGTAATTCCCTTTCTAAAACTTCAGTCCCATCATAAGTGCATTTTATATGAATCTCCTCACTCCATTCATTCCAATCTTCATTCCATTCAGGAACTTGTAATAGAAATAAACGACTAATATTTTTTAGTATTATTAATATAGGTAGTACCACATATTTCCTAAGATACGATTAAATAATTAATAACCAACTTCTTCCCCATTGAGCTAATGGAAAATCCCATCTATTTGCTATTGCAAGGCGATCGGCTTTTGTTCCTTTGATAGCAACTCCTCTCTCACTTAACAAAGATATTAATTTTTCAATTCCTATAGTATTTAGAAAAGTCCCTTTTACATCTATATCTTCCATAATTTCCGTAGATCGAAATAAAGCGGGTTTTTCCGTTATTTTGAAAAAAAAAGGAGAATGTGTTTTAAGTTGTAAAATTTTCCATATCAAAGTTTTGCGTCTTCTAGCACGCATAGATCCCTTTATGAGTTTCCGACGAAAATCTGATTATTATGAAAAACGTCTTACAATCTTTCTTCTCTTTTCTCTCCCCTTAATAAGATAACCTAAATTTCTTACTTTTCTTTGACAAATATCAGTAACTCCAATAGCTATAACATCAAATTTATCATTTTTCAGTTTCGAAGTCCAACGAGGTACCTCTTTATGAAATTCTTCAAGTGGAGATTTCTGATGAATTTTCATTATTTTCATCACTAAAGAACCAATATTTTTGACTTCAATAGAGTTACCCGATATTAAATCTTTCCAAGAATTTTTAATTGTCTCCCATTTATCCTTCTCCAAATAATTAAAGTATAAAATTCTTTGTCAGAAAGAGAGATTTAAAACAAGTTCCCAATTAATATGTGATTTTCAAATTGCTTTTTCTCGTAAAAGGTTTGTATTGTTAGTCTTTGCTGAGAATTCGGGAGAAACATTTTCTTCATTTAGAGCTATGACTCCTTGTTCTTTTGAAAAATCATTTCTCTGTGAGTCTATCTTAGATTTCTTATTCCTTAATCCTTTAATGGGTAAAATCAAAACTCGACGAGCATCTTGGGTTAGTGGTTCCCAAGGCAATGGTAGATCCTTACGTTCCAACTTTCGCCATTTATTAGAAATCCAAAATTTTAATTTATTATTCTTCCTCGATAAATGGAGTAACTTTTGTGTCTTGGTTAACCCGTAGGACTTCCCCGTCAGAAGTAAAGGTGATTATGATACTGCAACTTTTCCGCAAAATTCTCCATCTAAAAAAGGATCATAAGTTTTATTAGGAATATCTTCTTTATTAATACTAGAAAATCCTATTCTTTTTTCTATAGCATGCTCTAAAGAAAATCCATTGTCTAAAGCTTTAATTCTTTCTTCTACTTCGCTATACAAATCATCTTTTTATTCTTTCTTCGTATTAATCCACTCTTGATAAAAAACATCAGATGAGGAGGAAATTCTCGAAACGTTTAAGTAGTTTTTCAAATTTTTTTCAAAAATTGAAAAACTAGGTAAAGATGTGAAAGATATTCTTTGTCTCCCATCATTCAAACATACATCAAAAAAATATTGAGATACATTTCTTTTTACGGGACTCTTATTACTAAACCGACTATTTTCAATATATCATAGCAGTCAATTCCATTTACGATAATTAAAGAAAGAAGTAGGCCATGGTTTATATAACCATGATAATTTATCAGCTTTCCATTCATTTAATGAAGATTCATCACTTGATTTTTTCATAGAGAAAGGTACTGGAAATTTACCTAAGTATGATAAACAAGCAACAGAAATAATAATACTAAAAGTTCGATAAATAAGACGTTTGACTAAGAGATAAAGTGTAGATGAATTATTTTTTATACGAATTAGGAGAAACTTACTTAAATTTATAAGCAAAATATTACCACCTAACCAACCACAAAAGAGACTTATAACAGAGAATGAATTATGGCTATAACGAAATAAAAAAAGTTTTACTAATCTTGTTAACACGGGACTTGGTAAAAGAATGGGATTAAATATTTGAAAGAGAAAACTATTCAGAAATATTTAAATAATTCCAGTATCATTAAGTGATGTTATAGGGCGTAAAGGTTGATAATCTGAAAAATCTTTTATTTCGTACCAATAAGATAAAACATATGGTAAAGTAATTAAAGTTATTGCATGAAGTTTTAGTAGCATTATATAAAGAGGCGAATAGAATATTGATATAAGTATTATTAATTATCCTAGAGTCGAACCACCCAAGGCCATTAAACCACTAAGATTTCCTTCTAATAGAAAAGCTCTGATAGATAAAATCTGAGAAGGGCCCATAGGTAATGTTATGGGAAATCCGTAATATAGTCCAAATAAAATCGGAGGACCCGATATACTTATCCATGATAATATTTGAGCCCATAATATAGAAAACAGTAAGGTAATGCTTGTTATCATAATGAGATACCTTCCTCGGGAGCATAAGAGTGGAATGGAATGAATTCCATAAATTTTTTATATGCATATATAAATGAAGTTCAATAAGATTTATTTTAAGGTTTTATGCTCCTCCTCTTCTTTTATTTATTAATCAGGTAAATATTTTTATTTTTCTATTATAGTAAAAATATTTTCCTGATTAATAAGTTCTAATTCTTCAAACTATTTCAAGCGTTTTAAGAAGTAAAGAAATTCATTAAATTACTTTTATTTTATTGTCTTTCTTTATTAAATTTGTCCAACCCAAATCTTCTAAACTATTGTTACGTCGTAAAGGACGGGTCACAAGTTCAGGCACATCTTTGGCATTAGTAAATCCATGAATTTAAGCAAAAGTAAATTCAACTGACCATTTCATGTTAATTCCTCTCGCTTCTAATGGATTAGCATGAGCCATTCCAGTTATGGCTAAATCTGGTTGCAACTCACGCATACATTATATCTGATTATAATTATCAGGTTTCTCAACAATTCTCAACATAGGTGTACACATCTCTCTACACGTATTTCTTAAAAGTGCTGGTTCAGCAACTTGATACCTCTTATCCATATATAAAATACCAATTTCATAAACAATCATTCCGCATCGAATTAAAAATCTTGCTAAAGATATTTCTAAAAGATTATCTCCCATAGAAGAAACGGATTTTCCACGCACTAGGTTAAGATAATTCTTCAAACTTTGCCATACCTCTTCTTCCCTCTCCTGCAAACCTTTGGTCTTGATCCCAAAAACAGAACTTATTTTTTCAATCCAAGCACGTATTCCATCAGGACCAATTAAAAAAAGTGCTCCAATTAATTTGCATTTCCGACGTCGTATCAAAGTGGTTGCTGTTCAGCTTGAAGGAAGATTAACACCACAAACATAAACTCCATCACCTAGTGATGGAAGATCGGTATATCTCTAAGTCGGTAACCAACCAGATACTTGAATAGATTGACGCTTCAATTCTAAGCTAAGTTAAGAAGCTACAGTAGAGGGTAGGGATCCGAAGAGAACTAATGGAGGATGATTTTTCAATTCTAGATATTTCAAAGTTTCCTCTTTCTTTTTTTGAGAAAAAAGAGAAAAAAGATTTTGTATAGTTTAATTTTCTATAACTTTATTTTCATCAATCAACAAATCTCGTTCTGGGCAACGGTGGGCCATAGCAACTGGTACGGTATCTTCTCCTTAAGTAGAAGCATAATCTAATCCATTTGCTCTTGCTACTACAATTGGTACTCCAAGTTCCACTTCTAATTTCGGTGCCATTCCTTCCAAATCCATCTTTATTGTTTCAGTCGTACAGGTACCGATCCATATAGTAACACTAGGATTTCTATCCTTCTTTATTTGAAAACAAAGTCTTTTTGATTCTTCATAATCATTTAATTGAGCTGAAATATCTCCCTCTTCTGATTCTGCCATAGCATGACGTGGTTCTGCAAGAATCATAACACCAAGAGCGTTTTGTAAGAAATAACCACATGTTTTTGTACCTATCACTAAAAAAAAACTATCTTCTATTTTTTAGTATGACCAAGCTACACAACTAATAGGACAAAAAGTATGGTAATTACCTGTTTCGCATTCAAAAGTGAGAGTTTCAGATATTTGGATTGACATAAAAAGTATTTTGTAGAGAGATAAACGAAGTTAATGAACAGAATAATTTATTACTCAAATAATCATGAAATCAAGCAAAGTTTCTTCATTTTTATTCTCTCTTTCATTGTTAGTCGGATTCAAATAGAAATCGGAAAGTAAACTGAATAATTCCCGATCTGGAATTTCTTTTGGTATAACACCTTCAGGTTGAGACAAAATTTGATCCGCTATATTCAAATAGAATTCACAGACATAGTTAAGAAATGGTTGAAATTCAACCATTTCAAATGAGGTTTTTCCTTTCACTCGAGATACTCGAATGTCTTCAATGAGGAGTGATACTTCTAATACTGGCATTAGACAAGCTTCTACATATCTATTAATTAAATCTCTTTTAGATGTGCGATTTCCAACTAAACCTGCTAATCGTAATGAATGTGTACGAGCTTTTTCTCTTACAAAGGCAGCAATACAGTTAACTGCAAATAAAGCATCAAATCCGTTATCCGTAATGATAATACAATAATCTGCATAATTTAATAAAACCACGAAACCACCACAAACAACATCCCCTGAAACATCAAATAAAATAATATCATATTCATAAGAAGCATTTAATTCTTTTAATAATTTAACTGTTTCTCCCACGACATACCCTCCACATCCGGCTCCTGCAAGTAGTCCTCCAACTTCTACGCAATCTACCCCTCCATAACCTTTATAAATTACATCTTCAGGCCAAACGTCTTCATAATGATAATCTTTAGATTGTGAAGTATCTATAATGGTGGGTATTAGAGAACCAGTCAAGGTAAAAGTACTATCATGTTTAAAATCACATCCAATTTGCAAAACACGTTTTCCACGCCTTGCCGAAGCAATAGAAGTATTACAACTTGTTGTCAATTTACCAATTCCACCTTTCCCATAAACTGCTATTTTCACTCCAAATATCTCCTTCTCCAATTACTCAATTTTGAGTTGATCCTTATCACTTCTTATTACAAATCTTTATTTTTAATATAACACACTTCAGTTATAGTGAACTAGATCAGGAAGAGTGAAAATTTATCTATGTTTCTTAATAAAGAATGATAAGGAAAAATTTAGGATTAATTAAGTAAGTATAATAATTAAAAAAATTGAAGTATGGTATGATTGCTGATACTGATTCCTCTTTCCCACTTCCTACTATCTCGCTACTTCATCTACCAAAACCACTGGGCAGATCGGATAGAATCTTACGTGTTCTAGCATTCAACCAGCCTATGATCTGAAGGCTTTACAGCATGGAGTAGGCAGAGAGGTGAAAGGACCAACGGGGGAACTTTTTTCGTTTGATTGAAAGAAATTTCGTAATTAAGTAACAATTTCAAGTACTATAATATATGCTTCGTTTCACTTAAGGAAGAGAGTCGGAAAGATAAGTAAAGTAGGTTGAGACTATCTTATTACTACTAGCTAGCTTTTAAAAGTAAAAGAAAAAACAGGCCTTTTTTTTTTTTTTTTTTTTCCCTGGCAGGGTTAGATAGGTCTTCGTTGCCTCCTGGTAGAGTGAGTATTTTTAGTAAACTAGCAAGATTGCAGCACTGTTGAAATCGATTGATTAATACGGGGACAGTGGAGAAGATCATGGTGATGGTTGACTGCCTCCCCTTGTATCGGAGGCTCCCCCTGGGGAGGCAAAAGGGATTGCTATCGTTATCTCTTTTCTATATAATAGAAAGTAAGGTGTACGCGAAGTTTTCAAAGTTCCGGAGAAAGCTTTGGGTTTTTCAACGGTTTATGAACCGGTCATAGGTCGGTTTAAAAAAAGTCTTTGGTCGTATATAAGATTGAACTTTCTGCATTGTTCCTCAGTAGCTCAGTGGTAGAGCGGTCGGCTGTTAACCGATTGGTCGTAGGTTCAAATCCCACCTGAGGAGATCTATATTTTGGTAAGGGCTTGCTTTGTTAAAAGTAGGTAAAACGTTCTTTGTTATTGTTTATATTAATATAAAATAACTAAAAACTATTAGAGCCTAATTGAGTTGAAGGCTTTTTTTTCGCTTGACTTGTATTAACTGGTTAAATCGTTTCATTTTCGATTAGAAATCATTGATAGTAGGATCCGTCAATTAGTGTAAATCCAGGATAATATCTTGTTCCATAGCCTTAATTTCCTAAATTTCAATTAGCTATTTTCAACTAGCCAATTGATAACTCAGATAATGTATGAGGAGTTTTTTAAGGATGTAGTCACCAATTTTTCCGAAATGCTATTGCCACAATTTTATCTACTCTTGTGAGTAAGTATGAAACGTATTGTTGCTAAGATTCCGTCCAAGCCTGGCGACGGTGAGAAGGAATTGCAGGAGGTAAAACATGATATGCTGGTTAATATTAAACATACTATATAGAAAAGTCAAATAACATATCATTCTATTTTAGCAAAAGACCTACACTTTTCTAATCTAAAAAAAAGTTCCATAGCTTTGCGTCCGCTTTCCCAATCATCATGGCTGCCTGCTTTTCCATTGTCGAGAAGTAAAGAACCTCTGTTGTTGTGGGCGAGGAGGGATTCGAACCCCCGACACCGTGGTTCGTAGCCACGTGCTCTAATCCTCTGAGCTACAGGCCCTGCCTTCATTGGATCTGTTCTCAAAAGCCCCTTTTAAAAACAACCTCTCATCTCCTTAGCCTGGAATGGCTAGGAGGATCTGGAAGCTTAGAAGCTTTCCTTCATAAGAGCAGGTATTGCGTTTTGAAGTGTGGATTCGAAGTGTAGAGTAGGGGAGAAGGGAGGTCAGAATTTGTATGTATGGAGTTTTGAAGAAGACGACCCTTCTACCTTAATAAGAATGGAAAGCGTTAAGCTTTTTTTATTCTGGCGTCGAGCTATCTTTCCACAGGGCTTCCCCTACAGTATTGTCACCGCAGTAAAGTTTCACCACCAAGTTCGGAATGGATTGGTGTGGTTCCTCTACGCCTAAGACACCAGAATATCAACCCATAAATGAGAAGGAGCATAAGGCAAAAGCATATTGGCTAGTAAGTATAAGGCTTTCATTTTGGAAGGAACACCAAAAGTGTACCTTCCAGGCAGAGAACCCTTCTCTGCCCTGCCTTTCAATCCCTTGCAAGGACAGAAGGTCAGGGCGGAGCTGTTAGGTTAATGTTGTCAAACAATTAAACAATGAAGATAGGTGGCTAGTGCCTTATAAAGGCAATCAGGTCATGTAGAAACAAGGTTCAAATCTCTCGGTCTGTTAGAATGCCTCAGCTGCATACATTACTGCACTTCTACTTGGCACCTATTGTTATGATAAACGGCTCATCTTGCCGTGACCTTATTCTGGATTTTCAATACTTCCGTCATTCCATCCTCTGCAAGGACGGAAGATCTGTCGTTGCCTTGGCCGTTTTTGTGACCAAAGGCTTCCAAGAAAGTGAAAAAAGGAGAGCACTCATCTTGAGGTGGGCTTCCTACTTAGATGCTTTCAGCAGTTATCCGCTCCGCACTTGGCTACCCAGCGTTTACCGTGGGCACGATAACTGGTACACTAGAGGTGCGTCCTTCCCGGTCCTCTCGTACTAGGAAAAGGTCCTCTCAATGCTCTAACGCCCGCACTGGATATGGACCGAACTGTCTCACGCATGTTTTCCTACTGTTTTCAATAGGCATGGACTA